TGCGCCTCTGCATCTAGCATTGGGTAGACCTCATACAATAACTGTCCTAGTTCTACCGTATCTTTTGTTTCATTTCTTCTGGAACAATCACAAAAACTTTTTTTATTATGGATCTACTACCAGAAATTCAATGCGTAATCTCAGCATTCAATGTGTATTCCTGAATAATCTAATTTTTCAATTATTCAACCATTTCATTTTACCAAGTTCAACGTTAGCCAGATTAGTCAACATTTATATGTTTCGATGCAACAACAAGATGTTATTTGTAACAAGTAGTTTTGTTGGTTGGTTAATTGGTCACATTTTATTCATGAAATGGGTTGGATTGGTATTATTCTGGATACGGCAAAATCATTCGATTCGATCTAATAAGTACCTTGTGTCAGAATTGAGAAATTCTATGGCTCGAATCTTTAGTATTCTCTTATTTATCACCTGTGTCTACTATTTAGGCAGAATGCCGTCGCCTATTGTCACTAAGAAACTGAAAGAAACCTCAGAAACGGAAGAAAGGGGAGAAAGAAAGGAAGAAAGCGATGTAGAAACAACTTACGAAACGAAGAAGACTAAACAGGAACAAGAGGGATCCACCGAACAAGACAAAGATAACCCAGTTTACGAAGATTCTTATCTTGATACCCATCAAGATAATTGGGTATTGGGAAAACTTAAAGAAGAGAAAAATGAAAAAATTAATAAAAAGATTAATACATAAGATAAATATAAGAATAAATAAGACGATATCCGTCCACCCCCCATGTATTTGATCCCCTCTCCTATAAAGAAACTAGCAACACCGACCCCGTTCGTAATTCCATCAATTATATGTCTATCAAAAAACTGAATTAGTTCAGCTAATCCTCTTACACCCACAGTAAAAATCTTAGTATAAAAAATATCTATGTAACCACGATTATATGACCAATTGTATATACCATTTTTTACTTGGTCCAAGAGAATTCTCTTGGGGCTCTTCTTCACAAATGAATTGACTAAGCCCAAATTCTGTAGAGATGAATAAACAGATCCATATAAAATGGATGCTACAAATAATCCAAAAAGAGCTATACTTACCGAAAAAACTGCATTTTTCAAAAACTCATACCAATCCGAAGAATCCTTCGAATTTGGATGGAAAAAATCCGCGGACGGAGTTAACCATTTCGACAATAGATCAAAATCTATTACTCCTCGGTCAAAATTAATTCCGATTGCTCCAATGAATAAAGTAAATAGTACCAATACAAGCAGGGGAAATAACATAGTATTGTCTGATTCGTGAGGATAGGTGTAAGTGTATTTATTTCTAAAGTAAGTACTAAAGTATCGTACTCTATTTCTTACATTATCATCAATTCGATATATATCTTTTGAAAAAAAAGATACCTTATTATTCATTGTTGATAAAAGTAAATTTCTATTGACTGCTTTTGGTACTTCTTTTCCCCATAAGGATATTGAATAGAAAGAAGTATTTTTAGTGCTACTGTAATTTTGAAAATGAATTCGCAAACGTCCATCAAAAGTAAGTAAATACATCCGAAACATATAAAATGCGGTTAATCCTGCTGTGAAGGAAGCTATTATTGCGAAAATTGGTGAATACAACCAACTATCATTAAGAATTTCGTCTTTGGACCAAAAACAAGCAAGAGGTGGAATACCACAAAGAGAGAGCGTACCTAATAAAAAAGTAATTCTTGTAATTGGAACATATTTTGTTAAACCCCCCATAAGAACCATATTTTGACTTTTATCTGGTGAATATCCAACAATGGGTTCCATTGAATGAATAATGGATCCGGATCCCAAAAACAATAAAGCTTTCGAATAGGCATGGGTGATCAAATGGAATAAAGCGGCTCGATAAGAACCTATACCCAGAGCTAACATAATATAACCCAATTGAGACATTGTAGAATAAGCTAAACTTCTTTTAATGTCTCTTTGAGCAAGAGCCAAAGTGGCTCCAAATAGTACTGTTATTACGCCTATTAAAGAAATGAGATTCATTATATAAGGTATAACTGTGAAAAGAGGAAGAAGCCGAGCTACAAGAAAAATTCCCGCTGCTACCATAGTAGCAGCATGTATAAGAGCCGAAATGGGAGTAGGTCCTTCCATAGCATCAGGTAACCATATGTGAAGAGGGAATTGTGCGGATTTAGCAACTGCACCGACAAATAAAAAAGAAATACACAGAGTAGCAAATAAAGAATCCACTCCATTATTACGAACTAAGTTATTAACTATTCCGAACAAATCCCGAAATTCTAAACTACCAGTTATCCAATAAAGTCCTAAAATTCCTAATAATAAACCAAAATCCCCTATACGATTGGTTACAAAAGCTTTTTGACAAGCACTTGCCGCAATTGGACGTGTGAACCAAAAACCTATTAATAAATACGAACACATTCCTACAAGTTCCCAAAAAATATAAATTTGTATCAAATTGGAACTAGTAACTAATCCCAACATAGAAGTATTGAAAAAACTCATATAAGCAAAAAATCTCAAATATCCTTGATCGTGAGACATATAATTGTCACTATAAATAAGAACCATGATTCCAACAGTAGTAATTAATATTGACATAATAGAAGTAAGTGGATCGATCAAGTGTCCGAACTCTAAAGAAAAATCATTATTGACAGTCCAAGACCATAGATATTGATAGATAAAATTTCCATTTATTTGCTGAATAGACAGATTGGCCGAAAACACCATAGCTATACTTAGCATCAAAACACTTGGAAAAGCCCACATACGACGAATATTTTTTGTTGCTGTCGGAATAAGCAGAAGTCCAAATCCTATTAACATAGAAACTGGAAATGGAAGAAAAGGTATTATCCATGCATATTTATATGTATGTTCCATAAAAAACAAATTTTCATTTTTTTTTTATAATTGTTTCCGATTCACCAATTCTTATCGCTTTCGAAAGGAACAATAAAAAAATCAACAAAAAAAGATATGAAAAACCTCAAATATTTTGATTTTTCATTATTTTCACTTTTTTCAGATATTGAAAATATTCAAAAAGTTCTAATTCGTTGGTCAAATGATATGACCAAATAGCTAGCTAAGAGTAATTACTTAGTTATTAACTTTATTAACATTAACTAAAAAAAGATATTTATTAAAATGGGTAATATGAGATTTTGAATCATTCTACAACAACTATACTACCATTCTATTCTGGCAATATGTAACCATATCATATACTATAGTATAGTAAGTAAAGTAAAAACAATTATACCAAAACAGTATAATATAGATTATAGTATGCATTAATAAATCAACAAAAAAAAAAAAGACCTAATTATTCTAGTGAATTTTTTTGTAGTAATTATCTAACTCATTGCGGAACTGATTGATTGGATTCCAATCCAATAAGAAAGTATCAGAAATCTTATAATACTCCCTACTTCGTGTAGAACTGAATTTTTAAAAAACTAATGAGTTCCCCTTCTTAGGTAATGGAATGTCTTGTTTAACATATTAACTACTAGTTGTAGTTAAAGTTTGAACTTAAATTATAGACACGGCACTATGAGCTTATTCAATTAGAACTAATAGTCATAAAAATTCCTTTTCTAATTTTCCCTTCTTTTCCTCTATTTTTTCCTTAGTGTGTTATACTTGACATGCATGTATATATTCATATATAAATAATACATTTGTATTGTATGTTAAGAAAAAACGATTATCGACGGAATTAAGTATAGAAAATGACTAAAAAGAACAATCCATTTTGAGCAATACATGTCTTTCACATACAACAATAAAAATGAGTAACTTTTTTTTTTGAATGGCAGTTCCAAAAAAACGTACTTCTATATCAAAAAAACGTATTCGTAGAAATATTTGGAAGAAAAAGGGATATTTAGCTGCCATAAAAGCTTTTTCTTTAGCAAAGTCAGTTTCTACCGGAGATTCTAAAAGTTTTTTTGTGCGACAAACAAGTAAGAAAATCTTGGAATAATCTGAATTTCCATGGCTCAAAGAACTCCCAATTTTGGAATAGGAATAATTCCCATTAACTAATGTATTGAACTCCTCAAGATTAGTTAGAACTAGCTACTATAATATGTAGAATACGAATTTATCTGTCTGCTGGTTCTAAGCATTATTATTATTATTTTCATTTTCTTTTCCCAATAGAAAAATCTTTCTTTTTTCTATTGGGAAAAGAAAATGAAATTGTGATGGATATAAAAACTCTTTTGTTTTAGTATATGCCTAACTCAAGACCTAATTGGTTTGATATTATCATAAATTAGAAATTATGTACACAACAAAGAACAAAGAGTATTATTAATAGTTAATTAATACTTAATGATACTAAGAAAGTATCGAAATTGTTAGAAAAATTCCTTTAATTTAGTAATTAAAATGTGATACATATGAAATCCTATTTATTTCATTTTGTTAAGTGAGAAAATCAATCTCTTTGACGATTTGTTTTTCATTTATCTGATTTCACGAATTCAAAATAAATAAAGAAAAAATAGAAGAAGGGGGCAATTCTTATCTTAGTCTCTATCTCGATGGAAAACAAAACTTTCAAGTTCCAATTGTTCCGGGAGAACTTAGTATATATATAGTGCGTAAAAGTTGACTGTTAAAACTGAACCTACAATGACACTAACCAAGAATTATTGAAAATGAATTGAGTTTAAAGGAGCTCTTATTCATCCGTTCTAATGTTTACTAAACTATATTGAATCCTTGAATCTAGATCTAGACGATTCAACATGAATTGACTATTATTATTTCAAGCAAGCCGCTATGGTGAAATTGGTAGACACGCTGCTCTTAGGAAGCAGTGCTAGAGCATCTCGGTTCGAGTCCGAGTGGCGGCATACTCAAAAAGAGATAGAATGAATCCTATAATGTATTTAATTCCCGATTTCAATTCAGTAATGGGACCTTTTTTATGTATGATATTTGCGACTTTAGAACATATATTAACTCATCTTTCTTTTTCGATCATTTCAATTGTGATTATGATTCATTTGATAACCCTATTAGTCCACGAAATCATAGGGTTACGTGATTCATCGGAAAAGGGAATGATCGCTACTTTTTTATCTATAACAGGATTATTAGTTACTCGTTGGATTTCTTCGAGACATTTTCCATTAAGTAATTTATACGAGTCATTAATCTTCCTTTCGTGGAGTTTTTCCATTATTCATATGATTTCCAAGATATGGAATCATAAAAATGATTTAAGTGCAATAACCGCGCCAAGTGCCATTTTTACCCAAGGTTTCGCCACATCGGGTCTTTCAAGTGAAATGCATCAATCGGCAATATTAGTACCTGCCCTACAATCTCAGTGGTTAATGATGCACGTAAGTATGATGTTATTGAGCTATGCAGCTCTTTTATGCGGGTCGTTATTTTCAGTCGCTTTTTTAGTCATTACATTTCAAAAAAACATCGATATTTTTTGTAAAAGCAAAAATTTGAAAATTCAGTCATTTTTCTTTGGCAAGATCGAATACTTGAACGAAAAAAGAAGTGTTTTTAAACACACTTCTTTTCTTTCATTTCGAAATTATTACAAATATCAATTAACTCAGCGTTTGGATTATTGGAGTTATCGTGTCATTAGTTTAGGGTTTACCTTTTTAACCATAGGTATTCTTTCTGGAGCAGTATGGGCTAATGAGGCATGGGGATCTTATTGGAATTGGGACCCCAAGGAAACTTGGGCATTTATTACTTGGACCATATTCGCGATTTATTCACATACTAGAACAAATCAAAGTTTGCAAGGTACGAATTCGGCACTTGTAGCTTCTATAGGATTTCTTATAATTTGGATATGCTATTTCGGGATCAATCTATTAGGAATAGGTCTACATAGTTATGGTTCATTCACATTAATATCTAATTGAATAAATTCCATGAGGAATACATAAGAACATCGTCCCATATATAACGAAATTTTGTGCGAGTTTTTGAGAACCATTTGAATGATTTCTTGAGTCAAATGGTTCTCAAAAACTTGGGATACATCTTATTACAATTCTAATTCACTTTATTTTTTTGTGTTGTACAGCGAATGATTTCAAAAATCTTAAAATAAAATTCAAAATTATAAGACTTTGCTTTCTGTCTCATTAATGAAAACAAAACTATCTATAAAAATAATTAGATAGGATAGCTTGCACTTTGTCAACTGATAGCGAGAGAACGAAATCCGGATAAATACCAATTCCTATTACGGGTAAAAAGATACAGATTGAAACAAATAGTTCTCGTGGCCCAGAATCCAAAAAATTGGAGTTTGGAGCATTGAATAATTTGTATCCATAGAACATCTGACGTAACATAGATAATAAATAAATAGGAGTTAATATCATTCCAATTGCCATTACAAAGGTAATTAGAATTTTGGGCATTAAAAGATATTTTTGGCTGGTAATTATTCCAAAAAATACTACTGATTCCGCAACAAAACCACTCATTCCTGGCAATGCAAGAGAAGCCATCGAGAAACTACTAAACATGGTAAATATTTTTGGCATTGGGATGGATACCCCCCCCATTTCGTCTAGATAAACAAGACGTATTCTATCACAACTCGTTCCCACCAAGAAAAAAAGTGCAGCACCAATAAATCCATGAGAGAGTATTTGTAAAATGGCTCCGTTGAGTCCCATGTCGGTTATAGAACCAATTCCTATAATTGTGAAACCCATGTGAGATACGGAAGAATAGGCTATTCTCTTTTTAAAATTGCGTTGACCGAACGAGGTTGAAGCTGCATAAATTATTTGCATTGTCCCTACTATCACCAACCAGGGACAAAATATAGAATGGGCGTGCGGTAATAATTCCATATTGATCCGAATCAATCCATATGCTCCCATTTTTAATAAGATTCCAGCTAGAAGCATACATGTACTGTAATGTGCTTCTCCATGGGTATCTGGTAGCCATGTATGTAGGGGTATAATCGGTGATTTGACGGCATAAGCAATAAGAAAACCAAAATATAATATTATTTCTAATGTCACAGGATATGACTGATTAGCTAATCTTTCAAAATCCAATGTCGGTTCATTGGAACCATATAAACCCATACCTAGAACTCCTATTAAGAGAAAAATGGAACCCCCCACAGTGTACAAAATAAACTTTGTAGCCGAGTACAAACGTTTCTTTCCTCCCCACATGGATAAAAGTAAGTAAACAGGAATTAATTCTAACTCCCACATGATAAAAAAAAGTAAAAGGTCTCTAGAAGAAAATAATCCTATTTGACCACTGTACATTGCTAACATCAGGAAATAGAACAATCGCGAATTTCTAGTAACCGGCCAAGCTGCTAAAGTAGCTAAAGTAGTGATAAATCCGGTCAGTAAAATGGGTCCTATGGAAAGTCCATCGATTCCCAGTCTCCAGTGAAAATCAAAAATATTTATCCATTTAGAATCCTCCTCTAATTGAATTAACGGATCATCCAATTGGAAATGATAACAGAATACATAGGTTGTTAGAAGGAGTTCTGCCATACAAATACATAAAGTATACCACCTAAAGACTTTATTCCCCCTATGAGGGAGAAAGAAAATTGAAGAACCCGCGAATATCGGCAAAACTACAAGTATTGTTAACCAAGGGAAATAACTCGTGATAAAGACAAGATACGTTTTGGCCAAAAACCCGTGCTCGGAATAATATATTTTTTCGAGTACGGGCTTTTGTCGGTAAAAAGGAATCAAATGATTCAAGTGGAGTTTTTTATAACGTATCAATAAGATAGACCCATGCTGCGAGTTGTTTCATGCCATAAATAAACACGGACACTCAAAAAATCTGTTGGACAGGCGGATTCACATCTCTTACAACCTACACAGTCCTCGGTTCTTGGCGCGGAAGCAATTTGCTTAGCTTTACATCCGTCCCAAGGTATCATTTCCAATACATCTGTGGGGCAGGCTCGTACACATTGAGTACACCCTATACATGTATCATAAATTTTTACTGAATGCGACATTGGGTCTATAAATTCCAGTTTTGAACATAAAAAATTTCGATCTGGTAAAGTAAAATCAGTAGTAAATGAATTATATAATTGATATTGTAGACACCAGACGAATCGGTGGTTTATCAAAAAAATCTTAAGAATTAATATTTTTCTAAATCTGTTCATGAGAAAAGACCAAGAGACTTTGATTTACGTTTCAACAACCATGATCATACAAGTCACACGCGAGACTTCACATTGGCCAACGGATCGTCAATATTTCAATATCAATAGTAATATATTTCCACATTACTATACATATTACTATAAATAAAAAAAAAAAAATGAAATAATTTAAATAAAATTTTTTATATATTTTTTTATATATTTTTATATTTATATATTATAAAATTTATATAAAATTTATATATATTATATTATATATTATGTCTTTATTTATATGATAGTTATGACTAATTATTCAACAAATTAGATTGATTGATACGAGTTGATTTTCTGTTACGATAGATCGATGAAACAATAGCTAGCCCAATAGCTGCTTCCGCCGCCGCAATGGCTATAACAAAGATTGAGAAAATGTCTCCTTTTAATTGGCGACTATCAAATATATCAGAAAATGTTACGAGATTAATATTAACCGAATTTAGTATAAGCTCAAGACACATAAGTGCTCGAACCATATTTCGACTTGTGATCAATCCATAGATACCGATCAAAAATAAATAGACACTCAAAAAAAGTACATGTTCGAACATCATTGACTAACTCCTCATGAACCCCGATTCATTTCAATATGAACAACAATTCAACCGATTTGATTGACTAGAATCGAGCAATTACAGAAAAAAAGAAGTACTTACAGTAGATTAAACTAAAAACTTTCCCTTTTTCATTTGATTTTTAATTTCTAATAATTTTATTAATTCTAAGTATTTATTATTGACGAGCCATAGTAATTGCGCCTATCAAAGAAACTAAAAGAATTATAGAAATGAGTTCAAACGGAAGATAAAAATCTGTTGATAAATGAATTCCAATTTGTTGAACGTTACTTAGAAGGTCCTGCTCTATAATCTGGTTTGATCTTGTAGTCCAAATAATTCCGTACCATGACGTATCTGGGATAGTAGTAATTAATGAAAAAAGAATACTTGTACAAACCAGTGAAGTGACCCCATCTCCAACAGTCCAAAGATAGGAATCGTTGGAATATTCTGAACCACTCATGAACATAACAGCAAATATGATTAAGACATTTATGGCTCCCACATAAATAAGGAGCTGTGCGGCAGCTACAAAATAGGAGTTTGATGGAATATAGAATAAGGATATACAAACAAGAACCAATCCCAATGAAAAGGCAGAATAAATTGGATTGGTAAATAATACTACTCCTAGACCTCCTAATATAAGAAATGATCCCAGAAACACTACAAGTATATCGTGTATTGGTCCAGGTAAATCCATTATGTATAACAGATAAATAAGTCGAAATATTTCATGACCTTACTAAATAGTCCAGGAAAGAGAAGGGTGTTACCCTTATTTTTTTCTTGTATATGATGGGTTCCTAATTGAATTAAAGCTTAATATGGATTAACGTAGATATAGATAAAGTTATTGGCCAATAATACTCTTTTTTATCTGAAAGAAAAAAGAAAAGAATAGTTGGAATTTTATATTTAGAAATCATCACGAAAACATACATATTCTCGCTTTAAATCAAAGAGTAATTCTCAACAATCAATAGTTATTAGTTATTATTTGTTTTGTAGTTTCCGACCAACCAAAATAAAAGAGACTTGGCTCCTTTATCTCAAATATTTCAAAAGAAAATCTTAGTAATCGGTAATCGTTCTTGAATCAAGGGGTTTATCTTTTTCCATTTTGATTTGAGTCGAATTCATAACTGTTTGAATTGTGTAATCTCCAATTACTGACATTGGTAACCGACCCAAAGCAATTTGATTATAATTCAATTCGTGACGATCATAAGTGGAAAGTTCATATTCTTCAGTCATCGATAAACAGTTTGTTGGACAATACTCGACACAGTTACCACAAAATATACAGACCCCAAAATCAATACTATAATTAAGCAATTGTTTCTTTTTAATATCTTTTTCAAATCTCCAATCAACAACGGGTAGATCTATGGGACATACACGAACACATACTTCACAAGCAATACATTTATCAAATTCAAAGTGGATTCGACCACGGAAACGCTCTGATGTGATCGATTTTTCATAAGGATATTGAATAGTTACAGGTAAACGGTTTGTATGGGATAGGGTAATTATGAAACTTTGACCAATGTACCTTGCAGCTCGTATTGTTTGTTGGCCATAATTTATGAACCCGGTCACCATAGGGAACATATTGTGGATCTCCGTGAATAAATTGATGTTTCTTTCTCTTGTTTGAGATCGTTTATGAATCTGGAATATCGTTATCCTATTCTGTTATTTATAGTGAAACAAGTTGGGAAGAAGTTGTCAATAATAGATTACCCAAAGAAATAGGTAAAAGAAATTTCCATCCAAGATTTAATAGCTGGTCCATTCTCATCCTAGGTAAAGTCCATCTTGCTGTGATAGGAATGAACAGAAACAAATAAGCTTTAGCTAATGTAATAAATATACCAATTGTCATTCCAAAGACTCCAGCCATTTTATTTATTCCGAAAAGTTCAGGAATGGATATGTACGGAATAGAGAAATTCCACCCGCCTAAGTAAAGAACTGTTATAAATAATGAAGAAACTAATAAATTTAGGTAAGAAGCAAGGTAAAATAGAGCGTATTTGATACCTGAATATTCCGTTTGATAACCTGCTACTAATTCCTCCTCTGCTTCTGGTAAATCAAAGGGTAATCTCTCACATTCTGCTAGAGAAGAAATTAGAAAAACAATAAACCCTATAGGCTGACGCCAAAGATTCCACCCCCCAAAACCATATTTTGACTGTGCCTCAACTATATCAACTGTACTTGAACTATTAGATAATCATAGTCGATAATAACATCACTGTTCGCATCGCTATTTCAAAACCGTACATGAGACCTCAGCTTCATACGGCTCCTCTATGGTCACAAATAAATGTAAGGACTTGTTCGGTATTATCACTATCTTTAGATAGTAAATAGAATAAATATACATCGGGAGTCCAAAATTAGACCAATGAAATTCCGTCTGCTAGAATAAAAAAGGGTGCTTCCGAATTGATCTTATCCTTTAGAATTTCAATTTCTCTTTGTTCGGTAATAACTTAATCCTTCAATAAAATACTCGTTATATCAATAAATATGTTCTATCAATAACTATAACTATAAAGAAAAACTAGAAAGTATAAAGAAAGAATTAGAAAGAATTGGGCATTAATTCTAAATTCATGATAAGAATTCCATATGTATGTATAGATATGGGTGGGGAAAAGAAATAATAAATAAAGATCTTTATTTATTATTTTTCATTTTTCTCATTCTATTTTTGCATTTCATTTCTTTTGTTCCTGTTCTTCTTTCTCAGAGGAGGGAGTACTCTGAAAAACAATACAATTACAATAAAGGATTAATTCGTTTTTGATAGTCATTTCTTTAATCAGTGAATAGGAGCATACTCTAGATCGGAATCATGGGGAAGTACTGCTTGGTCATTTCTACCAACTTAAAGTCCTCATTATGATTCGTTTTATCCACAGTTTTCCGCAAAAATACCCTTTTTTGATACCTTACGTTATCTCCATTACTAATCTTTTGTGTACCTTGGTGTTCCTAACTGTCCACCGATTTTTGATTGATCCCGGGTATGGTAATACATACAAGATAGTAGTGGAAACCCCATACAGTTGATCTTTTGTACCCGCTTCAAGATATGATAATGAGTCAAAGAATCTTAATCTTGGGGTAAACAGTTTACACTGCTTATGTTTATATTCTTGTACATAGGGAACGAGATTTTATCTTCTTACTGCAAATTTCTAAGCAGTTTGATTTTACTCATATAACTATCTAGCTTAACTCATCAACCCTAATGATGAATAAAAAATGAAAATATCCATTCAATATATTCAACCTCTTTACTTTATTTCTAGAGAGGAGGGAAAATAATCATGTTCCAACGAATCACACGTAGAGATATTGATAACACACAGAGAGTTAATGGTATTTCATAACTAATAGATTGAGCAGCAGCCCGTAGACCACCTGAAAAGGAATATTTATTATTCGATCCATATCCTGACATAAGAAGTCCAATAGGAGCAATACTTGAAATGGAGATCCATAAAAAAACACCTATACTGAGATCGGCCAAAACAAGGTGATATCCAAAGGGAATTACTAAATAACTTAGTAGAACTGATATGACCGCTATAGACGGTCCCACGCTGAACAAACGAATATCTCCTCTGGATGGGAGGAGGTCCTCTTTAAAAAGTAATTTTGTCCCGTCCGCTAGAGCTTGAAGAATTCCTAACGGGCCGGCATATTCAGGCCCAATACGTTGTTGTATTGCTGCGGATATTTCTCTTTCTAACCACACAATTACTAGTACCCCTATTGTGATTCCCAATAGAAGGGTGAAAATAAGAACAAAGATCCATATGAGTCCATAGACTTCTTTTAAGGATTCCGATCTAGAAAAAGAATTGATAGCTTGTACTTCTACTTCTGTTGTATCAATTATCATTTCAACGATCAACTTCTCCCATAATGATATCTATACTACCTAGTATCGTCATGATATCAGCCAATTTCATTCTTTTAACTAGTTGAGGGAGAATTTGCAAATTGATGAAACCGGGTGGACGAATTTTCCATCTCCAGGGGAAAACACTACTATCTCCTATCAAATAAATTCCTAATTCCCCTTTTGGGGCTTCTACTCTCACATAAAGTTCTTGTTTCGACAATTCAAAATTGGGTGAAAGTTTTTTAGTAATAAATCTATATTCAAAATTATTCCATTCGGGATTTTTTGCTCTATCAAAGCGTCGAACTTCTAAATTCTCATAGGGTCCTCCGGGAATTCCTTCTAGAGCCTGTTGAATAATTTTTATAGATTCCTTCATTTCACCGATTCGTACTAAATAACGAGCTAGTGAATCTCCTTCTTTTTGCCATTGGACTTCCCAATCGAATTTATTATAACACTCATAATGATCAACTTTACGAAGATCCCATTGGATTCCAGAAGCTCGTAGCATCGGTCCTGATAAACCCCAATTTATTGCTTCCTCTCCACCAATAATGCCCACTCCTTCAACTCGTTCCAAAAAAATAGGATTCCGCGTAATAAGTTTTTGATATTCAACAATTCCTGTTAAAGAATAATCGCAGAAATCCAAACATTTATCTATCCAACCATAAGGTAGATCGGCAGCAACTCCCCCAATACGGAAATAATTATGCATCATTCGCATACCTGTAGCGGCTTCGAATAGATCATATAACAATTCCCTTTCTCTGAAAATATAGAAAAAGGGAGTCTGTGCACCGATATCCGCCATAAAAGGTCCAAGCCATAACAAATGAGAAGCTATACGACTCAGTTCTAGCATAATTATTCTAATGTAAGTGGCTCTTTTAGGTACTTGAACACTTTCCAATCGTTCTGGTACATTTACTGTTATTGCTTCTGTGAACATAGTGGCTAAATAATCCCACCGTGTTACATAAGGCAAATATTGTATAATTGTTCGATTTTCCGCTATTTTTTCCATCCCTCTGTGTAAATAACCCAATACGGGTTCACAGTCAATAACATCTTCACCATCGAGAGTAACGATCAGTCTAAGAACACCATGCATTGATGGGTGGTGAGGACCCATATTAACTATCATGAGATCTTTTCTTGTAGCCGGTACAGTCATATCTTTTTTTCCTTAATTCATTATTCCATGAATTTATCAAAATGAGGTTCATCAAAATGAAAAATCTAATAACTACTATTAACTAATAACTAAAGAACAAAATTCAAACCAATCTTTAAATTAACGAGTTTTTGACTCCCGAATACCCAACTGACCAATCAATTTCTTATAACGTATTCTATTTTTCTTTGACAAATAATCTAGCAGCCGTTGACGTTTTCCCAGAATTTTTCGTAGACCTCTTTGCGACAAAAAATCTCTTTTATGTAATTCCAAATGTGAAGTAAGTCTCCGTATCTTATCGGTGAAACTGAATACTTGAAATTCAACAGATCCGCAGTTTTTTTCTTTTTCTTGTCGAATAGCTGAGATGAATGAATTTTTTACCATAAAAACAAGTTTTTCTATTTTTTTCGTGGATTTGACCGATCAGGAAAAATAATAATTTAATTATTATTATATCAGTTATTTCCAGTTATTTGAATCTAGATACACAAAAATTTTTGATTTCTTCATATACAATATATTTTTTTTTTATTTTATCAAAATCAAATTGCAAATTTGATTTGGATAGAAAGGGATGATACATTTATGCATTCAGGGAAGAGAATAATTTTTTTTTTACCTAAAAAAAGGATTCTGTCGATTTCTTACTAGATCCAATGGATACGTAATTAAATCGGTATCATGTACCAGAATGTAACATAGCGTATGCATATATTTTTCGGCTTTTATTTACCAAATATCTTCCGCGTTAGATATATAGGAAATATACTATTAAGTGATTCTGAACCGTGGATACATATGTATTCTTGACATACTGAAACGACTGCCGTTATTGGTATCAAACCAGTAACGATTCATACAAGCTAAATCTTCTAATCGATAATTGGGCCAAATAAACAATTTGAATTTAATGAATTTTTTTGCATCTGTATTAAGATGCTTTTCCTCGTTCAAAAATTGTCCACAGTTTTTTATGTTGTTTTGATTGCAAAATATTGAATTTCTATTATCCACAACATTCCAATTCCGGGAATTGAAACAAATTAGAATTCTCAATTCTCTACGACATCCGGGGGATAGAATATTTTCAGGAACAAGGAAATCATAATGATTTTTGTTTCTATTCATAAGCGTATTGCTGTGTCGTGCAACGGATCCATCAAAATTCTTTTTATCAACATATCCATTTTTTATTATGCATTTTTCATTAATTTGGTGCTTATTCTTATCAACCAATGAAATACCTACAGTTTGATATATAATATATTTTCTATCTCTTTTCATAGATAGACGAATTGGTTCGATAATAAATATTCCCCTTTTTATCAATTCTGTAAGAGTTAGGTCTTTTTGAATCAACATTACATACGGATGCATTTCTCCTCTTTGAATTGAGGATATAGCAATTTCCTTTGGATCTATCAGTCTAAGTAGAAGACAATATACCTTGATATTATTGATCATTCTTTGACTCAAGGGGTCATCCCATCTTAATTGAAAAAGAAAATATTTTTTTAGGAATAAATTGAGTTCTGCTTCTTTTTTGCTCTTGGATTGTTTTTTCTTTCTACCCTTTTGAATGTCTGCTCCCGTGTAATCTTCTTTTACATCTTTCTTTTCTTTTTGTTTTTGTAGATCTGATACAAGATCTCCTTGACCTTGTTGTTCGTTTTTTTTTTGGTTGGAATTTTCTAATTCAAGATATACTTTTTTATTAGTTAATATAGGAAGATTTTTTTTTTTATTTACGTCGATCTTTTCACTTTGACTAATATTTTCACAGAAATTCAAAATTAGTAATTTGATTGGTATGATCCACGGTTTTATCTTATACGCATCAAAAAGTAGCACAAATTCTGGGAAAAACCAAGGTTCTATATTTGATATGGTACGATATAACTTTTCTTGATTCATTCCCATCCAATCAAAAAAGAATTTTTTTTGATTGGATGGGTTGATTTTATGATGAATCGTAAAAGAAAAAAGATCTTTTTTTTCAAATTTTTGAGAATTTTTAGTTTTAGCATTTTGATGAATCTTGGTGTCGATATGCGTATTGGTCCAGGTCTCAATATCGATATGATTTCTAATACAGAAATGGAGAATTCTCCAATCAAAAATTTTTCTATCCATATTTTTGTCTGTATCAATAATAGATCCTTTTTCTAAATAATAACTAATAGCTATACTTATCAATCCATAAAATGATTCGGGTTTCGGTGTATTGAAATTATATGGAATTTTTTTGTCCTCTACTTGTAATGCTGATCCATAAATATAAGAGTCCTTACTATCCACATAATTTAAATATTTATATGATAAAAGATCATATCCGTAATGCTTTTTCAATTTGACTTTTTGACTCATCAACGAATCCACCGCATAGTAATTTTGTTTCATGTAATGAATTAATTGGTCTTTTTCTTTTTTATATAAATCCAATTTCATTGAGTTCTTCTTTTGAATCATACGACATTGATTGACTCTATTTCGCCACTTTTTCGCTACTAAGTGAGACCACTTAGTCTGAGATAAATTGTATTGATAATGACCCCTTAACCAAATTTTCCATTTATTCATTCCATACTTATCAATTTTCTTATGTCTTGATTTGGAATAAAATATTCCTCGTGTCGTACAATAATTCTTGATTATATCCTTAAGAAAAGAATAGGTGCCGTGATGTTGAAGTACAGATCTCAAATGATACTTGTTAAGTAATTGATTTTGTGATAATTTGTAAAATACATATGCTTGAGACAAGGAAGATAAGTCACAATAAATATTAGAATTATTATTAATGTTAGTATTAGAAAACGACTTTTTTATAGTAGAAATAAAGTTCATTGTATTTTGATTTGTGTTCTCAATTCCTTCTTGATTCGTTTCGTCGTTGAAAATGGATTTATTGATGATTTTTTTTATTGATTCAAAGAAAAGTTGTGCATTGATCCTTGGAATCTTAATGATACATAGTAATATATCCGTGTATATTTTTTCAATGAAGGATTTCATAAAATAATATGATTTGCGTATTAATCGGATATTTTTTCTTTTGAATTTTTGCCAAAAATCCTTCTGTGATTCCGATCTTTTATCATCACAAGTTAGAACTTTTTTTTTCTTGTCTTTTGTGATTCCTTCTATTTGAGTCCTAATTGTGGTTGTCTTATTAGCAAGATCTTTCATTTTTGTTTCTATGAGTAAATAATTTTCATTTACACAACTCGTGGATCGAATGCGAATGGTCGATTCGCGGATAATCTTATTATTTATATTGGAATCTTTTCTGTTTTCATTCGATTCATATACTTCCACCTTCCTCAATTTCAACAAGAAAAAGGGGTTTCTTTTTTCAAGTTCTTTCATTATTAGGTTTATAACTAGAACTATTTTGGCGACCCACCTTGTTTTTTCTTTTGAAACTTTTAGAAACCGCTTTTTTCTTTCTTTGAAAACCCTTATAACTTGAAAAATTTTCTTTTTCACTTTTATCATTTTTTTTTCGAGTTCTTTTAAAATTGGTTCAAAGAAAGAAGGTCGTTTTCGGGGAGACCCAAAAGGTAGTTCTGCTTCCCTTCCCCAGACTGTTAAAAAACAAAAATTCTCTTTTTTCTCTTTTTTAGTCATTTGCTGATCTCTATGATGAGATCGTATCTTAGATCTTCGCCAAGGTTTCAGACAGAAAGGAAATAGAATCTTTATTTGAATACCATCTGTTAACCAATTTTTGGGAAATTCTGTTTCTGATAATTGAACACCATTATAGGTACATTTAACATGCATTTCTCTATTCCATTCCCTCAAATCCTCGTACCACTCGGGGAATTGCAATAATAACATACGTCCAATATTTTTAGCTATTATCAATAAGGGCAATATAACGTATTTTCTAAGAAAAGATTGGGTTACTAACATGAAACCCCTTATTGCTTGAGTAAATATAAAAGTATCCCAAGCTTCTGATATTGCTATTCGTTCATTTTCCTCTTCTTTCTCTTCATTTGTTTTCTCCTTTTCTTTTGTCTCTTCCTCCTCATCAAAATAAGAAATTTGCAATTCTGGGGTTTCCCCTACCCAATTCCTAAAAACTAGATTAATCGTTTCAGAGATATCAAAAAACGAAAAAAAAAAAGTTTTGTCTATTCGATCCAAAAAAAGTGGAGAATGTACATTTGCTTGAAATATTTCCCAAGTAACTGTTTTACGTCTTTGAGCACGCATGGATCCTTTGATTATACCGCGGCGAAAATCTGATTGTTGTGAATAACGTATCAAAGCCACCTCCTCTTCTTCATCACTAGTGTTAGTATTACTAGTAGTATTATTACTAGCCCTGGAATTAGTACTTTGATCATTATCAGTATAAATTACCACGCGTTTGCCTTTTCTTGAACGAATTTCAGGATCCTCCGCCGATTCTTCTTCATCTTCTTCTTCCTCTTCTTCCAAATCGTCTGTCAATTTGTATGACCACCGAGAAACCTTTTTACTTATTTCTTCCATTCCAATGGATTTCTTTCTAATTCTTGTTAGATCGTTTGGATCGGTTGTAATTATATCGAATAAAAATTTCAAAGATTTTGCTTGACTTTCTGAATCAATTCCTTGCGCGCGTTTAAAAGAAAATTTTTCGATTGAGGTTAACCCAATGGAATTCAATAAAAATTCCCCGAAAAAGTCAAACTTATTCTTTTGATGTTCAAATTCTCTAGAATCTTTATGAAATAGACCATGAATCTTATTTATCCAAAACATTTCTACGGTATCTTTTGTTGAAGTTATTAAATTATTCATGATTGCACGTGAATCAAATTTTTTTATTGTTCCTCGATGAGGTCCGTTCAAAAAAGGATCATACATTTTTGGCAAGTATTCTTGTTCATTTTCATCATCGCATAATCTAGTCCTTTTTTCTAGCATATCTAAAGCAAGAGATCCCTTCTCTTTTTCTAGTTCTAGAATTTTTATTCGACTTATCAATTCATTGTTCAAGTTGTATTTTTTTTGTTTATTGGTATAAACCCAATAATTATACAGGTTCTCGTGAGATAGTTTTTCTGTCGTGTACAAATAAATTTTCCGTTCTATCATTTCTGAAAAAGTCGATGAACTGGGCGGATATGTAAAAGATATTATTTGTTTTCCATCACTTGGGCATATATAAAAAAAATATTGTGACATTTCGTTTCGTACAGCATTTTCAAATCGATCATTTTTTATATATCTCAACGGGCGATTCCATCGTTTATAATCGAAAAGAAAAGTGACAATAGGTTTTTCAAACCAGAAATAAGTTTTTTCATTTTTCTCTTCTTTAAGTTTTCCCAATACCCAATTATCTTGATGGGTATCAAGATAAGAATCTTCGTAAACTGGGTTATCTTTGTCTTGTTCGGTGGATCCCTCTTGTTCCTGTTTAGTCTTCTTCGTTTCGTAAGTTGTTTCTACATCGCTTTCTTCCTTTCTTTCTCCCCTTTCTTCCGTTTCTGAGGTTTCTTTCAGTTTCTTAGTGACAATAGGCGACGGCATTCTGCCTAAATAGTAGACACAGGTGATAAATAAGAGAATACTAAAGATTCGAGCCATAGAATTTCTCAATTCTGACACAAGGTACTTATTAGATCGAATCGAATGATTTTGCCGTATCCAGAATAATACCAATCCAACCCATTTCATGAATAAAATGTGACCAATTAACCAACCAACAAAACTACTTGTTACAAATAACATCTTGTTGTTGCATCGAAACATATAAATGTTGACTAATCTGGCTAACGTTGAACTTGGTAAAATGAAATGGTTGAATAATTGAAAAATTAGATTATTCAGGAATACACATTGAATGCTGAGATTACGCATTGAATTTCTGGTAGTAGATCCATAATAAAAAAAGTTTTTGTGATTGTTCCAGAAGAAATGAAACAAAAGATACGGTAGAACTAGGACAGTTATTGTATGAGGTCTACCCAATGCTAGATGCAGAGGCGCATAATAGATCGATATGAACATCATGAGCTGCCCCGTAATAAAACCAGTTGTTGCTGATACCTCCTTCTCGGTTCCTTCTTCCATAACCCGAGCTCGGAGAAGGAAGAGATA